GCATGTTAAATGCACTTATAGTGGTGTTCAACTATCCGAAAACGATTTGCCAAAAAACTGGTTAAGTGAAGGTATTCAGATAAAAATATTATTTCCGTTCTATCTGAAACCTTGGTATAGACCGAAATCTGAATTCCCTCAAATGGAAAAATTAAAAAAAAAAAAAGAAAAAAAATATTGTTTTTTAACTGTGTGGGGGAGGCCAGCCAAACAGCCTTTTAGTTCACCCCAAAACCAACCTTCTTTTTTTGTACCCATTTTTAAAGAACTCATAAAAAAAATGAAAAAATTGAAAACAAATTGTTTTTTAATTTTTAAAATATTCAAAGAAATAAAAAACTGGATTAACAAAAGTGGTCTAGTTCTAACGAAACTAATAAATGGCCCCTCAAAAAAAAATAGAATTCTTTTATTTGGATTGAGCGAACTAGATAAATGGGATGAAACCAAAAACGAAAAAGATTTGATAAAAAACAATCAGATAATTCTCGAATCACCCATTCCAACTCGATCTAAAAATTGGACAAAACATTCGCTAATAGAAAAAAAAATGCAAGATATAACTATTAGAACAAGCACAATCCGAAATCAATTAGAAAAAAGAATAAATGAGAAGAAAAAAGATTTTCGAACTCCTGATAATAGGGTTAACAAAAAAAGGCATGCCGTAACAAGATTAGAATTAAAAAAAATAAAAAAGATTTGGCAAATAGTAAAAAAAAGCATTTCTCGATTAATCTTTAACTCGCAGTATTTTCTACAATTTTTTATTGTAAGAATATATATTTATACCCTCCTAGTTATTAATATAATACGGATCAAGGGACAACTTGTTGTTGATTTTGAATCACAAAAAAACAAAATGGATAAGTCCAATTACAATAATGAAGCAAACAAAAAAGAAACCAAAATTGAATTTAGAAACTTTAGACAGTCCTCTTTTTATATTAGTAATAAAAATTCAAAATTATTTTTTGACTTATCCTCTTTATCACAAGCATATGTAGGGTATAAATTAGCACAAAGCCGCATTTTAAACTTATACCACTTAAAATTCAGATCCGCCCTTCAATATCATGAAATAGCTCTTTTTCCTAACGCTAAACTAAAGGATAATTTTGGAGTACAAAGAATACTTGATTTGGAATTAACAGATAAGAAACCTCTTACTTCGGGAATAACTCAATGGAAAGTCTGGTTACAGAATCGTTATCAATCTAAGATATCTCATATTAGATGGTCGGGATTGGTACCGAAAAAATGGAAAAAAAACGAGAATCGCCACTCTATAAGACAAAATGAAAAAACGGATTTATTAAAAGATGAATGGGATTTAAAAGATGGGTTAATTCGTTATGAAAAGCAAATTACGGATTATGGATTAAACTCATTATCAAATCACAAAGGAAATTTCCAAAAAAATTATCGAAATGATCTCTTATCATATAAATCTATTAGTTCGAATATTTTTGTTTTACCATCACAAGTAAACAACAATCAAAAAATATCCTATAATTACAACACAAATAAAAAAGCACTTTTTATCCTCGGAGATAACAATTCTTTAGGCGAAAAGGTTATTACAGATATGGATAAATCTTTTTTTTATTACAGAATTCGCCATTTGTGTCTTAGAAAAAGGGTCGATATTGAAGCCTGGATCCAGACCAATCCTCAGAATACTAAGATACGTAATTATCAACTAATTGAACAACTCAATAAAACCGCTCTTATTGATTTGACAACTCACCAAACTCAGCAAACTAACCCAAGGATTCAAAACTTTTTCAATTGGCTGGGAATGAATGACAAATTTCCTATTTTGAATGAAGAACTTTGGTTTTTACCAGAATTGATACTGCTTTATAATGTATATAAACTAAAACTATGGATCATACCAATCAAATCACTTCTTTTCAATTTGAATGAAAAGAAACGGTTGAGTGATAAAACTAATACTGTTCTAAAGCAAAAATGGAATCTTGTATCCGTTCTCGTAAACCAAGAAAAAGATGTTTCAGACTGGAATGATTTTTTAGTCTATAATGTGGAATCAGACAGAAAAAAACGTATAACCAAAAACAATATAGAAGAAGACCTCGATTTTTTACTAATAAGTCATTTGCTTGTTCAATTGAGATGGTCTTTTTTTTTCAATTTAACACTAATGAAAAATATCAAAGTATATTGTCTCCTGCTTAGCTTGCGAAATCCAAGAGAAAGCGCTCTATCCGCTATTCAAAGAGGAACAATAAATCTAGATATAATGCCGAGTCATAAGTATGTTACAGACTGGATGGAAAGGGGAGTATTCTTTATTGAACCCCTTCGTATGTCTATAAATAATCCTGGACAGTTTCTTATGTATCAAACCATACGGATTTCTTTAGTTCAGAAGAAGAATTATCAAATTAATCCAGGGTATCCAGAAAAAATGGATTTTGCAAAATCCATTGCACACGAGCAAAAATTTTTTGGAAATCTAGACAGAAAAAATTATAGTTTGCTTGTTCTTGAAACTATTTTCTCGCCGCGACGTCGAAAAGAGTTAAGAATTCTAATTTCGTTCAATTCAAAAAAAACCAAAGGTATAGATCGAAATCTGGTATTCGGCAATACAAAAAATGTAAAAATTTATGGTCCAGTTTTGGTTGAAAGCAACCATCTTGATAGATTAAAGTTTTTTCTTTGGCCAACTTGTCAATTAGAGGATTTAGTTTGTATGAATCGTTATTGGTTTAATACCAATACTGGGAATTTTTTCAGTATGTTAAGAATACATATGTATCCACAATTCTAAATGTATCAAACGCATGATAAGATATTTTTCTATAGAATGAATCAAATACGAAACGGAGTTGGAGTATTAATTATTTTATTTTCAAAATTTTAATAAAACTAAAAAGTCCATAATGAAAAAAAATATACCAGATTAAAGTGTCCAACATTATTATTACTGATCCATAAAATTCATATTTTTAAAAAGTTGGAGAAAATTGGTTTTTATGCTAAAGAATTCCGTTTACTCAGTTATTTCCCAAAAACAAAAAAAAAAAGATGAAACTAAGGGATCCGTTGAATTTCAAGTAGTTAATTTCACTCAGCAAATCCGAAGACTTACTTCACATTTGGAATTGCACAGAAAAGATTATTTATCTCAGAGAGGTCTAAAGAAAATTCTGGGAAAACGTCAACGCCTGCTGGCTTATTTGTCAAAAAAAAATGGAATACGTTATAAAGAATTAATTGATCGACTAGCTATTCGGGAACCGAAAATTCGTTAATTTCAAGAACTTACATTAATTTTTTTTCGGCAATTCCTAGAAAACTGAATCAAGGAACAACCTATGAATGTACCAATTATAAGAAATGAGCTTATGGTAGTAAATATGGGCCCTCACCACCCATCAATGCACGGCGTTCTTCGACTCATCATTACTCTAGATGGTGAAGATGTTGTTGACTGTGAACCAATATTGGGGTATTTACACAGAGGGATGGAAAAAATTGCAGAAAATAGAACAATTATACAATATTTACCTTATGTAACTCGTTGGGATTATTTAGCTACTATGTTCACCGAGGCCATAACCGTAAATGCACCGGAACAGTTAGGAAATATTCAAGTACCTAAGCGGGCCAGTTATATAAGAGTAATTATGTTAGAATTAAGTCGTATAGCTTCTCATTTATTATGGCTTGGCCCTTTTATGGCAGATATTGGTGCGCAAACTCCCTTTTTTTACATTTTCCGAGAACGAGAATTAGTCTATGATCTGTTCGAAGCTGCTACCGGTATGAGATTAATGCATAATTTTTTTCGTATCGGCGGAGTTGCCGCTGATTTACCGCATGGGTGGATAGATAAATGCAGTGATTTCTGTAACTATTTTTTAACCGGAATTTCGGAATATCAAAAACTTATTACACGCAATCCCATTTTTTTAGAACGTGTTGAGGGAGTAGGAATTGTGAGCGGAGAAGATGCATTAAATTGGGGTTTATCGGGCCCAATGCTGCGAGCTTCCGGAATAGAATGGGATCTTCGTAAAGTTGATCATTATGAGTGTTATGACGAATTTGATTGGGAAGTCCAATGGCAAAAAGAAGGAGATTCGTTAGCTCGCTATTTAGTAAGGATCAGTGAAATTGAGGAATCTATCAAAATTATTCAACAAGCTTTGGAAGGAATTCCGGGAGGACCTTATGAAAACTTAGAAATACGATGTTTTGATAAAGTACGCGATTCCCAATGGAATGATTTTGAATATCGCTTCATTAGTAAAAAAGCCTCTCCTACTTTTGAATTGTCGAAACAAGAACTTTATGCGAGAGTCGAAGCCCCAAAGGGCGAATTGGGAATTTTTCTACTAGGCGACGGGAAAATCTTTCCTTGGAGATGGAAAATTCGCCCGCCGGGTTTTATCAATTTGCAAATTCTTCCTCAGTTAGTTAAAAGAATGAAATTGGCTGATATTATGACGATACTAGGTAGTATAGATATCATTATGGGAGAAGTTGATCGTTGAAATGATAATTGATACAACAGAAGTACAAGATATCACCGGGTTTTCAAAATGGGAATCCTTAAACGAGGTGTATGAGATCATATGGATGCTTATCCCGATTTTGACTGTTATAGTGGGAATCACAATAGGTGTACTAGTAATTGTGTGGTTAGAAAGAGAAATAGCGGCGGGGTTACAACAACGTATTGGACCGGAATATGCTGGACCTTTTGGAATTCTCCAAGCTTTAGCAGATGGTACAAAACTTCTTTTCAAAGAAAACCTTCTTCCATCTAGAGGCGATATTTATTTATTCAATCTCGGACCCGCGATAGCAGTCATATCAATTCTATTAAGTTATTCAGTAATTCCTTTTGGCTATCATCTTGTTCTAGCCGACCTAAATATTGGTGTTTTTTTATGGATTGCCGTTTCAAGTATTTCTCCGATTGGACTTCTTATGTCAGGATATGGATCAAATAATAAATATTCTTTTTTAGGTGGTTTACGGGCTGCTGCTCAATCGATTAGTTATGAAATACCATTAACTCTATGCGTGTTATCAATATCTCTACGTGCGAGTCGTTAAAACATTTTACCTATTTTTCTTTTCGTTGGAAAGAAATAGCTTCATGTTTTTGTTCAGTAATCCGACTGATGAACACAATCAGATAGTTCTATGAGTGAAAAAAAAACAGCTTAGAAATTTGCAGTAAAAATAGTAAGCCTCATTTCCTATGTATAAGGAGTAAACAGAAGCAAATATAAACAATTCACAATGTTTATCCCAAGATCGGTGGATTGATCATCCTAATTTGAAGCGGGTTTAAAACAACAACCAACTTTATGAGTTTTTCACTATCGTTTGTATGTATTACCATAATAGGGAGTTGATAAAAACTGAGTGGGTGGTTAGAAATACAAAGGTACACAAAGGATTAGTAATAGAGATTATGCAAATTATACAAACAAGCATTTACGCCTAAAAGGAACACTCATTGGGGCTTTAAGTTGGTAGAAATGATCCGGTAGTACTTCCCACGATTCCGATCCAGAGTATGTCCCTATCCACTGAAAAAAAAACTATCAGGAACGAAAAAATCCTTTTTGAAAAGACCCCCTTTTTTCCTTGATAAAGAAGAAAAAGAAGAATAGGAGCGAACAAAATAGAAAGAATGCAATTCCAATACAAAAGAGCGATATTTTTTAAGATTTAATTATGTAATTTTTTTCGTAATCGAAAATGCTGGGTTGAAATAGTTATATATATTACTAATAGGAGTATTTTATTGACGGATTAAGTTATTACTCAAAAAATATTGAAATAAAAAAAAAGTAAAGGATGAGATTAATTCAGAAATACTTTTTGTATAGCAGACGGAATTACATTGGACTAATTCGGGGCTTTTGAATATATTTTGACTCTATCTAGCATACAAACAAGTATATCACGTTAAATAATACTAACCTAGTCCTTAAATTTATTTAGGTTCCTCGAGGAGCCGTATGAGGTGAAAATCTCATGTACGGTTCTGTAATAGCGATAGTAACAGTCATGTTATCACCGACTATGATTATCTAATAGTTCAAGTACAGTTGATATAGTTGAAGCACAGTCAAAATATGGTTTTTGGGGATGGAATTTGTGGCGTCAACCTATAGGATTTATCGTTTTTCTAATTTCTTCCCTAGCAGAATGTGAGAGGTTACCCTTCGATTTACCAGAAGCAGAAGAAGAATTAGTAGCAGGTTATCAAACAGAATATTCCGGTATTAAATTTGGGTTATTTTTTGTTGCGTCCTATCTAAATCTATTAGTTTCCTCATTTTTTGTAATAGTTCTTTACTTGGGCGGTTGGAATCTCTCTATTCCATATATATTAAGTCCGGAACTTTTTGAAAAAGCAGGCGGTGTCTTTGGAACAATCATTAGTATTTTGATTACATTAGTTAAAACTTATTTGTTTTTGTTCATTCCTATTACAACAAGATGGACTTTACCTCGGCTCAGAATGGACCAATTATTAAATCTTGGATGGAAATTTCTTTTACCTATTTCTCTTGGTAATTTATTATTAACAACCTCGTTCCAACTCCTTTCACTCTAACCACGCGAGTCTATACTTAGACTTATCTCAAACAAGAGAAGGAAACAATCATCAAATTATTCATAACTATTCACGATATGTTCCCTATGGTAACTGGGTTCATCAATTATGGTCAACAAACAGTACGAGCTGCAAGGTACATCGGTCAAGGTTTTATGATTACTTTATCCCACGTAAATCGTTTACCTGTAACGATTCAATATCCCTATGAAAAATTGATTCCATCAGAACGTTTCCGCGGTCGAATTCACTTTGAATTTGATAAATGTATTGCTTGTGAAGTATGTGTACGCGTATGCCCTATAAATTTACCTGTTGTTGATTGGAAACTACAAACTAGGATCCGAAAAAAAAAATTGCTTAATTACAGTATTGATTTTGGAATCTGTATATTTTGTGGTAATTGCGTTGAGTATTGCCCCACAAATTGTTTATCAATGACTGAAGAATATGAGCTTTCTACGTATGATCGTCACGAATTGAATTATAATCAAATTGCTTTGGGTCGTTTACCATTGGCATTAATTGACGATTACACAATTCGAACAATTTTGAATATGCCTCAAATAAAAAATGGCTAAACCCCGTTTTATTTTTCGAAAAAAAAATTTAGAATTATGAATGTACTCTTTTGATCTAAACTAAAAGAATTTTTTTTGAACTACCAAGTTGAACCTCAAAAAAAATGAGATTGGCGCAATTATTGGACCTATATCAATAGACATCTATTCTTTCAATTAAAAATATCCCGAATAATTTCACTTTTTCCTGGTCTGATCAATAAGGGCATGAAACGTTTCTATTTTTTTTATTTCTTATTTTATATTATATATAATGGATTTACCGGGACCAATACATGATTTTTTTTTAATCTTTCTAGGATCAGGTCTTATATTAGGAGGGCTAGGAGTAGTATTATTTACTAATGCAATTTATTCCGCCTTTTCATTAGGATTAGTTCTTGTTTGTATATCCTTATTCTATATTTTATCAAATTCCCATTTTGTAGCTGCTGCCCAACTTCTTATTTATGTGGGAGCTATAAATGTTTTAATCATATTTGCTGTGATGTTTATTAATAGGTTAGAACACTACAAAGATTTCCAGTTTTGGACTGTTGGAGATGGAGTTACTTCAGTAGTTTGTACAAGTATTTTTGTTTCACTAATTACTACTATTTTAGATACGTCATGGTACGGGATTATTTGGACTACAAGATCGAATCATATCGTAGAACAAGATTTGATAAGTAATAGTCAACAAATTGGGATTCATTTATCAACAAATTTTTTTCTTCCATTTGAACTTATTTCAATAATTCTTTTAGTTGCTTTGATAGGGGCAATTGCGGTAGCTCGTCAGTAATAAAGCTTTCAAACGTTCATAGCTAAGAAATCCTTTTAATTCAATCTAGTACCTATTCTTAATATTAGCACTATAGGTCTTTGTACTTCTTCCTTGCTTTTTAGATTCTAGTCAATAGAATAAATTGAGTTGTTGTTGATATTGAAATGAATCAAGATTGATAAGGAGTTGGTCAATGATGCTCGAATATGTACTTGTTTTGAGTGCCTATTTATTTTCTATCGGTATCTATGGATTGATCACGAGCCGGAATATGGTTAAAGCCCTTATGTGTCTTGAACTTATCTTAAATGCAGTTAATATAAACTTCGTAACATTTTCCGATTTTTTCGATAGCCGCCAATTAGTAGGGGATATTTTCTCCATTTTTGTCATAGCTATTGCAGCCGCTGAAGCAGCTATTGGACTAGCAATTATTTCGTCAATTTATCGTAATAGAAAATCAACTCGCACTAATCAATCAAATTTGTTGAATAAATAATATACATTTTAAAAATGGAATCATTTCAAAAATTATTATTCAGTAAGTCCAATTAGTATATATGATATTAAATATGGATTCATATCCCTATTTACGAAGATGTACTAAAAAAAAGTATCTTGACGCTTTCGCATAAGCTGATCCATAAATCATTTTTGTATCAAAATTTTGGTAAATCATTGATTCATCTGATAGCTAAATACATGATTCATGTACAAGTTTATTAGATCGAAAATTTATGACGTTCAAAAATTTAGAGATTCAATGTCACATTCAGTAAAAATTTATGATACATGTATAGGATGTACTCAATGTGTTCGAGCCTGCCCCACAGATGTATTAGAAATGATACCGTGGGACGGGTGTAAAGCTAAACAAATAGCCTCCGCTCCAAGAACAGAAGACTGTGTTGGTTGTAAACGATGTGAATCTGCCTGTCCAACGGATTTCTTGAGTGTTCGAGTTTATTTATGGCATGAAACAACTCGTAGCATGGGTCTAGCTTATTGATACGTTCAAAAAAAAAAATAGCACTAATCCATTTTTTACCGACAAAAACCCGTGCTTAAAATAATATATAGTTTCCATTTCTTTTTTTTTTTTTTTAGTACGGGTTTTTTATGGTCTAAGTGTATCTTTACCATGAACTTTTTTCCTTGGTTAACACTAATTGTATCTTTTCCGATATCTGCCGGTTCTTTAATTTTCTTTCTCCCTCAAAAAGGCAATAAAATAATAAGGTGGTACACTATATGTATATGTCTCTTAGAGCTCCTTCTAATGACCTATGCATTCCGTTATCATTTCCGATTCGACGACCCTTTAATACAACTGGCAGAGGAATATAAATGGATACGTTTTTTTTCTTTTTACTGGAGATTAGGAATAGATGGACTTTCTATAGGACCCATTTTATTAACAGGATTTATTACTACTTTAGCTACTTTAGCGGCTTGGCCAGTTACTCGCGATTCACGATTTTTTCATTTCTTGATGCTAGCAATGTATAGTGGCCAAATAGGATCATTTTCTTCCCGAGACCTTTTACTTTTTTTCATCATGTGGGAGTTAGAATTAATTCCTGTTTATTTACTTGTATCATTATGGGGAGGAAAGAAACGTCTATACTCAGCTACCAAATTTATTTTGTACACTGCGGGAGGTTCCATTTTTCTGTTAATGGGAGTTCTGGGTATTGGTTTATATGGTTCCGTGGAACCAACATTAAATTTTGAAATATTAGCTAATCAATCCTATCCTGTGGGATTGGAAATAATATTGTATATTTTATTTCTTATTGCTTTTGCTGTCAAATTACCGATTCTACCCCTACATACCTGGTTACCAGATACCCACGGGGAAGCACATTACAGTACTTGTATGCTGTTAGCTGGGATTTTATTAAAAATGGGAGCATATGGGTTGGTTCGGATCAATATGGAATTATTACCCCGCGCTCATTCGATATTTTCTCCATGGTTAATACTAATAGGTACACTCCAAATAATCTATGCAGCTTTAACATCTCTTAGCCAACGGAATTTAAAAAAACGAATAGCCTATTCTTCTGTATCACATATGGGTTTCATAATTATAGGAATCGGTTCTATTACTGATACGGGCCTTAACGGAGCTCTTTTACAAATAATCTCTCATGGTTTTATTGGTGCTGGGCTTTTTTTCTTGGCAGGAACGAGTTATGATCGAATACGTTTTGTTTATCTCGATGAAATGGGTGGGATAGCTATCTTAATGCCCAAAATATTCACGATGTTCAGTATATTATCAATGGCTTCACTTGCATTACCGGGCATGAGTGGTTTTGTTGCGGAATTAATAGTATTTTTTGGACTAATTACTAGTCAAAAATATATTTTAATGACAAAAATACTAATTACTTGTGTAATGGCACTAGGGATGATATTAACTCCTATTTATTTATTATCTATGTTACGCCAGATGTTCTATGGATACAAGCTATTTAATGTTCCAAATTTCTATTTTTTTGATGCGGGACCACGAGAATTATTTGTTTCCATTTCCATCTTTTTACCTATAATAGGTATTGGTATTTACCCGGATTTCGTTTTTTCATTATCAGTTGATAAGGTTCAAAGTATTTTATGGAAATATTTTTATAGATAAGTTTTTTTAAAAAATCTATATATATTTTATTGTGCGTTATACAATAAAAAAGATCTACTGTTGACTTATATTAACTTAACTCATTAATAGAAACCGAATTAGAACTGGATATATTTAGCTTTTCTGAGAGCCATTTGAATCAAGTATTCTATTGATTCAAACGGCTCTTGACGACTGCAACTAAGATTTCTTAGATTTTTTTATCTACCCCATTTTATATCTCTAATCGGTAGACCTTTTTTTATTCAAGTAGATGTTAATTGAAATGAACCATAACTATGTAGCCCTATTCCTAACAGATTGACCCCAAAATAGCATATCCAAATTATAATAAAGCCCATAAAAGCTACAATTGCAGAATGTGCAACTTTTATATTTGTATTTGTTCGAGTATGTAAATAAATCGCGAATATAGTCCATGTAATAAAGGCCCAAGTTTCTTTTGGGTCCCAATTCCAATATGATCCCCAGGCCTCATTAGCCCAGACTGCTCCGGAAAGAATCCCTATAGTTAAAAAGAGAAACCCTAGACTAATAACACGATAACTCCAATGATCCAATTGTTGAATCAATTGGGATCGATAAAAATTTTTAGCAGAATCAAACGAGGTGCTTTGTAAAACATTCCTTCTTTTATTCATGTATTGGATCTGACCAAAGTAAAATAACTCAGTAAAAAAAAAATGGCTGTTAGCAAAAATTTGGATATCTTTTCTAAATGTAACGACTAGAAGAGATACTGATAATAACGATCCACATAAAAGAGCTGCATAACCCAATAACATCATACTTACATGCATCATTAACCACTGGGATTGAAGAGCAGGTACTAATACTGTAGATTGATGCATTTTAGTTAACAGACTCGAAGTGGCAAATGCTTGAGTAAAAATAGCACTCGGTGCAGTTATTACGCGTAATTTTTTTTTTTTTAAATATGGAAACATATGAATAATGGAGAAACTCCACGCAAGGAAAATTAATGATTCACATAAATCACTTAATGGAAAATGTTGTGAATAAATCCAACGAATAAGTAATAATCCTGTTAGACAGAAAAAAATTGCTATTAGACCTCTTTCAGACGAATTTGAGAGTCCTATTATTTCATCGACAACTAAGCTTATCAAATAAATTGTAATTACAATTGAAACAAGGGAAAAAGAAATATGAGTTAATATATGTTCTACAGTAAAAAATATCATATCCATTTTAAAAATAAGGTATCGGAATTGAATTCATTATAGGACTTATTGTATATCTTTTAGAAGAGAATATGCCGCCACTCGGATTCGAACCGAGATGCTCAAGCACTGCTTCCTAAGAGCAGCGTGTCTACCAATTTCACCATAGCGGCTTACTTAAAATGATAATAAGCTATTATTATTCAAGTGTCGAGATTTAATGAGTTAATTAAATGCTCTAAACTGTTATTAGTAAATGCCCAAATTAGTGAACTTAATGGTGAGGTTTTTTCCGATCTTTTATGTTCTTCATTGTTGTATTTATAAAGAATAAATAAAAAAAACCTACCTCCTATCGTAGGAAATCAATCAAATCATAAAAAAGATTGTGCGAAAGGAAGGGGTCGATGGGGGAACTAAAAATCCCCACCAGATAGAAGGTTTCAACTCGGTTATTTAGAGTCTGTTTTATCATTTCGGAGGTGGGAATTTTTAGTTCGCAACAAAAGATTGCCTTTAGGATTTTTTATACCATATAGAATAGTCAAAAGTTTCCATGTATGTTTTACTAGGTATTGCATTAGATAATAAAAATTTTGTAGTCATATTCTACACTAAATTAACATTTGATTTGCCTGATTCCGATTATTAGAATCTTTTATTATTTAGGTGTCGGTACAAAAAAACTTTTTGAATTACCAGTCGAAATCGATTTAGCTAATGAAAAGGCTTTTAATGCTGCGCAATATCCCTTCTTTTTCCACAAACTTTTATGAATACGCTTTTTTGCCAGCGAAGTACGTTTTTTTGGAACTGCCATTCAAAATTTAAGAGGTTTTTCAATAATATCGTTGGATGTGAAAGACATCTCTTGCTCAAAACAAATTATTCTTCATTATCTATCTCGCCATAGATGATACCCTACTAACCTCAAACAAAAAAATAATAGGTCTCTGAAAATTACAGAAAATCTTGCTAAGTAGAAAAATGAATAGGTGAAAGGGTAGGTTTAAGTTACTAAAATGAAAAAAAAGTTTACACGTTTTTTTAGCTCAGTTTTTTAGTCAGTTATACCTGGAATCAAATTCATCGAACAATTTACGAACCCAACAGTGACCTCCTAATATTTTATTATACAATTTTCTATTAATATTAATTAGCCTAGTTCAAAGAAAAAATATACGCAATTTTTTCATTTTTATTTGTTTTTTATTTTAACTAAAATAGTTACATAAGTATTCCAGTTTCACAAATAAATAAGTTCCTTATGTTATTTGACCAATTTGTACTTCTTGATTTGATGAAGTATTGAATATTGAAGAAACAATGAGAATAATTCAGAATAAGAATTTTGTAGTTCTTAATCTATCTTTTCTTTATTTTTGTTTTTTTACAATTACAATTAGATAGGATCTGGTGAATTAGAAATCATTTTAAAAGAATTTTTTTTATGGAACATACATATCAATATGCATGGATCATACCTCTCCTTCCACTTCCCGTTCCTATGGGAATAGGACTAGGGCTTATCTTTTTTCCGACGGCAACAAAAAACCTTCGACGTATGTGGTCTTTTTATAGTGTTTTCTTGTTAAGTCTAGTTATGGTTTTGTCAGCCGATCTATCTATTCAACTAATAAATAGGAGTTCTATTTATCAATATATATCCTCTTGGACTATCAATAATGATTTTTCTTTAGAGTTTGGCTGTTTGATCGATCCACTTACTTCTATTATGTCAATATTAATCACTACTATTGGAGTTCTAGTTCTTATTTATAGTGACAATTATATGTTTTATGATCAAGGATACTTGAGATTTTTTGCTTATATGAGTTTTTTCAATGCATCTATGTTGGGATTAGTTACCAGTTCTAATTTGATACAAATTTATTTTTTTTGGGAATTAGTTGGAATGTGCTCTTATCTATTAATAGGTTTTTGGTTCACACGACCCCTTGCCGCAAATGCTTGTCAAAAAGCATTTGTGACTAATCGTATTGGGGATTTTGGTTTATTATTAGGAATTTTAGGTCTTTATTGGCTAACAGGTAGTTTCGAATTTCGAGACTTGTTCGAAATATTCAATAATTTAATTTCGACTAATGAGGTCCATTTTTTATTTGGAACTTTCTGTGTCTTCTTATTATTTTCGGGTGCGGTTGCTAAATCGGCCCAATTTCCCCTTCATGTATGGTTACCCGATGCTATGGAGGGTCCTACTCCGATTTCAGCTCTTATCCATGCTGCTACTATGGTGGCAGCGGGAATTTTTCTTGTAGCTCGCCTTTTTCCCCTTTTCATAGTCATACCGTACATAATGAATTTCATATCTTTTCTCAGTATAATAACACTACTATTAGGAGCTACTTTAGCTCTGGCTCAAAATGATATTAAACGAAGTTTAGCCTATTCTACAATGTCTCAATTGGGATATATGATGTTAGCTTTAGGTATGGGGTCTTATCGAACGGCTTTGTTTCATTTGATTACTCATGCTTATTCAAAAGCATTATTGTTTTTAGGATCTGGATCCATTATTCATTCACTGGAACCTATTGTTGGATATTCTCCAAATAAAAGTCAAAATATGGTTCTTATGGGTGGTTTAGTAAAATATGTCCCAATTACAAAAACTGCTTTTTTTTTAGGTACACTTTCTCTGTGTGGTATTCCACCTCTTGCTTGTTTTTGGTCCAAAGACGAAATTCTTAATGATAGTTGGTTGTATTCACGGATTGTTGGAATATTAGCTTGCTCTACGGCAGGATTAACTGCATTTTATATGTTTCGAATCTATTTACTAACTTTTGAAGGACATTTAAACATTAACTTTCAAAATTATAGTGGAAAAACAAGTAGTTTGTCCTATTCTATATCTTTATGGGGTAAAGAAAGCCCAAAAACGAAAAAACAACAACTTAGTTTATTAACTTTATTACCAATCAATAATAATTCTTTTCTGTCGACAAACACATGTCGAATTAATGATAATGTAACCCGACCCTTTCTGAATATTACCCATTTTGATAGTACAAAGACTTTATCCTATCCTTATGAAGTAGACAATACTATGTTATTTCCTCTGCTTCTATTGGTTTTTTTTACGCTTTTTGTTGGCGTCATCGGGATTCCCTTCAATCAAGAAGGAACCGATTTAGATATATTATCCAAATGGTTAAATTCATCTATAAATCTTTTACATAAAA